GCATCTGGCTTACCGGTAATCTCCCATTCCCGCCGTCGAGAGACTTAAATAACTATAGCATGCCAGAAACGGGGAGTTGAGATGGTTAGACCTATACCCCGAAATGCTCCCAGCATAGAAGCCTATGGTTCCATCTTGTTGTTGCTGGAGGTACACATCCCTCTTCTCGGTGTGGAGCGATATACGAGAAATAGATGCTCAGCCTGAAATGTCCGATAACGGCGCTGAAGTAGTGAATCTATCGGCACCATAGCTGTGGCATACAACTTTGGACCTAACGGCCGGCCCAGTAACCTTTCGGAATGGGGGATCCCCGTTGGCAACAACCACGGTAGTAGTTGCGGAACTACTGGGCCGGGAGAGGACAACCTCTTGTTCCTGCTCCTCTTTCTTCGCTTCGGGGACGGAGGTCCTACGGTAGGTAACAGCAGGTACAAGCAACTTGACCGAAGGGGACCAGCGCTTCTACTCTTCCACCGAGGAGCCGTTCGCAGCGAGAAGCAAGGGATGTCGTGAACGGTGGGAGGTCACAGAGAATTTACCTATTCATAGAGTGATCCTATGATCGATACAGGATATAGACTATCTCTTTCTTTATTCGATTCTTTTTCTGAAAAAAAAAAAGAAGGGTGACTCAACTTCTCAGCTAGAGTTGGGGGTGGGACTTGTTGGCATAATGCAAGCTGGAACGTGGGAATTCGAGGTCTCATGAACTACTACTAAAAACCGACTTTTTTTCTTTTTGGACAAACGATATCAGGTCAGGTCTATGGATGGATCCAGATCTACGGGTCGGCCGGCCCCGGCCGATGAGCATAGGGAATCTATACTCGAGCGTTCAACTGGGCCCCTGACAGGATAGGTGAGGAATCACTCTTGATCTTTTTTATTGGGGCCTACAACTTCTCCGAGCCGACTAGCATCCCTTTCCACTGCGCATTTATCGAACAAAGAAGACGACTATAGGATCGAATTCGCTTTCCATGGTGAACTGGTCGTCCCATACCTTCTGCCTGTCTCATATGTGCGGAACCAGGTCTTTTTCGGTTCCAGCCCCCCCTCGAATACATAGGGTAGGTAGGACTGGGTGAGAAAGGGTTCCCTGTTGCCAATAAACTTTCCCCGGCCTTCGATTCCCCTTACTCATAAAGGGTCTTACGGTCGGTACTAACTAAAGAAAAAGAGTCTTCTTTCTAAGAGTAGGCGTGGAGAGCTTTTTGCGGGGAAACTTGCAAGTACAGTTTGGGGGGAGACGGGCGTCGACCCAACCTTATGAGTATTCGGACTATAACAGTTCCGATGAACAGTCACTCACTTTTGACAGTTATACGATTCCAGAAGATGATCTAGAATTGGGTCAATTACGTTTATTAGAAGTGGACAATCGAGTGGTTGTACCAGCCAAAAGTCATCTACGTATTATTGTAACATCTGCTGATGTACTTCATAGTTGGGCTGTACCTTCCTCAGGTGTAAAATGTGATGCTGTACCTGGTCGTTTAAATCAAACCTCTATTTCGGTACAACGAGAAGGAGTTTACTATGGTCAGTGCAGTGAGATTTGTGGAACTAATCATGCCTTTATGCGTGCGCCCGGAAAGATAGGCCGACTGCTGAGCCCACTCTGGCTCAGCCGCACCACCCTGGGTGCGAGCCACCCGAGAAGCAAGCTATTACAGCGAGCGGCTGGAGCAGTATGGAGCCGAGGAGCAAGGCAGTAGATAAGATAGAAGAAGGGGTCAGGCTCCCGGTGGAGCAGAGGATACGGTTAGGATAACGAACTTGAAACGCGGAGCCCGAGCGTCCGGCGAGCGAGTGGTTAGTGGCCAATAGCGCCCTAGTTGATGGCATTCCTCTCTGCGGCTGGCACTCGAGGAACCACGGGGCACTCCATACAGAGCAAACAAGTCTTAGGGATGAGACGCCCGCGCAAGGACCTCAATTCTCATTAGGAGGTCGAACCAAGGACCTATGGAAGTCGGGGCTAGCCCTTCCCCATGGGCAACGCAACAGTGTCCTGAGGGAGGAGTTTAGAGGCCTTATAGTAGCACGGACTTCTTTTTCTTTCTAGGTCATGCGAAGGGGGCCAGTCCAAGATCGTACTGTTCCTCTACAAAGACAACAGACGCTCTCAACGGCTAGGCGCCACTCTCTTTCTGAGTTATTCCAGCTTCTTCATGATTTCGTGCCGCGGTGAACAAACAAAACAAAAAAGAGGGCCATCTCAGCGGAAGGAGAAGGACCTGCAACGGCAGAGACTACTGACCCTATTCTTGTTCCTAGCCGTCTTTTACGAGTCCGGAAAGCCTCCTCAGAGGGATCCTCAAAATAGAATAGAGAAGGGCGGGCAGGGCTCCCGCAAGAGCCTCCCCCCTCTTCCCGGTCAAGATAGATGGGAAGGAGCCCTATCAAGGCCATAAACAGTCTCTTTATTTATGTACGTACACCTTTGTTTCAGGGTGGGGCCGCCCTTCCTCCTGCTAATCCGGCCATTTCCGAACCTGTCTTTCTCATCCCATTCAATGGAGGACTTTTAAATTCTTGCGATTCCCAGCCCCCTTAGCTTATTATTTTATATATATCTATATTTATTATTTATAAAGGGTTCCGCTCGGCTAAATAGGCTCAATGATCTCTTTCTTCGCTTCGATAGGCCGGTACGGCGCTCCGCGTGGTTATATTCATACATGTTCCGACTCGCCGGTCATTATGGATCTAGTGGCATGGCGGGGCAAAAGAAAGGGGGGAGGGGGGAAGCAACTACGAAGCTTCGTAGACTCGACAAGTCGCTCCGCTTATAGAATATAATGAAGCAAGCTAGCGACTCTCCTAGTAGCGAAGGAAAGGGTCAGGAAAGGAGCAGAGAAGGGGTTGGATTTCACCTATGATCAGATCAGTGGGCAACCATAGTTGACTTTTTTCGTAGTGTTGTTAACGTTGTTGAAAGCTCATTACTTATTTAAGTAGGCCTCGCCTTTCGGAGCAGCTCCCAGCTCACACTATGGTGGAGGAGGTGCCGTGAAGATCTAGGAGTGTGAGCAGTACGAGCTGAAAGGCTCCCATACTGTTTGGAGGGCAGGGGGCATAGATGCCAAACAAACCTGACCCCTATCTATCGTCGTAGAAGCTGTTCCTAGGAAAGATTATGGTTCTCGGGTATCCAATCAATTAATCCCCCAAACCGGGGAAGCTTAAGCGGAAATGAAAGGGTAGGGTGAGGGAAAAGAAAAGGGGGGAAGCAACTCAATTTAAGGCTTCGCTCCCAGATCGCTTCGTGAGCTCATTTAGTAGACAGCGAGTGTGCGCCCCTTTAGAGAAGAGATAGGGGCGAGTACTACACGAGCTCGTAAGTAAAGTACGGAACGAGCCTTGTCTACGAAGCAGAGCGACCTCGTCTTGCTTGCTTCTGGCGAAGCTTCTAGCACTGGATAATAGGCATGGCAGGAATACGACTTTTTAGGTCGACCACTACACTACATAGAAGCGATAGCGAAGCCAAGCCGTATAAAGGCGAGCAGCCCTTATAGCAATAACAAACGGCCTACTTATAGCCCTTCCCAATTTCCAGTAGTAAAGTTTAAGCAGGATAACCCCCTCTCTATTCTTCTCTTCATGTATGTGGGCTGCCTGCCCCGTCCCGAATAGACGAACAGGAACAAGCTGAAGAAGCGAGAGAGATTTGAGATTCCGTAAGTAAATGAGACTTTCTGTTTTGTCGAGAGGAAGGACCCAAATGCCTAAACAAGACAAGAACCAACTATATGCTTAACACAAACAGGTCCTCCCTCTAGCACACGGGGATCGGCCCTACGCACCGGGGACGAAGCGTAGAGGTCACTTTAGCTTGTTGTACCGGAGTGGTTCATCGTCAAAAGAACAACAATGGCTTGTAGCATTTCCTATTGATTTGTCTAGGGGATGGGATGTAAAAGAAGGCTTTATCGTCTAAAGGCAGGGGTGAGCTTTCTCACTATACCTCGCTCTTCTTTTATCCCGCCTGGTTTCTTATTCCTGTTCCGTAAATTTCGTACGTAGACAGTTAGTTGCTCTGACTAGTTTTTTAGTGCAAAAAAGGACCAACGACGACCCTATCCTAAAGGAGAAGAAGGAGTAGGAGCAGAGCGGAGAATCTTTTTTGATTCCAGCCGAGAAGACTAGTAAAAGGAAGGATCAAGAATGTTATATATTTCAGGAGCTAGATCAGTTGCCGATGAACAAGTCAGAATTGCCTCAACAAAAATAGATGGAATTGGGCCTAAAAAAGCCATTCTGGTTCGTTATCGATTAGGTATCAGTGGGAACATAAAGATAAAAGAATTAACTAAGTATCAGATCGACCAAATTGAACAAATGATAGGTCAAGATCATGTTGTTCATTGGGAATTGAAGAGGGGAGAACGAGCAGACATCGAACGATTAATTTCTATTTCTTGTTATCGTGGAATTCGTCATCAAGATGGATCACCCTTACGCGGTCAACGAACTCATACTAATGCTAGGACTTGTCGCAAGCAAATTAGGAAATAAAAGAAGTCTACCGAAAGCCTTGGTACTTGTCTGATCAATCACACTGATAGCTTCAATAGTTCACTGAAATTTTTATTTGGGGATTTCACCGGTTACTAATCCAGTATCGGTATAGTAGGCCTCCTTGGCCACTCCACTAGTGGCTCGGCTTCGCCCTAGAAGCTACTGCTTACGCCTCTCTAGGCTTCGCTATCGCTCATGACTGGTATATGGATCTCTCTATGTAGTGGTCGGCCTTCTAGAAGCTTCGCCAGAAGCGACTAGTCGCTTCCCGAATGCCCCTTTCCTTCGCTACTAGGAGAGTCGCTAGCTTGCTTGCATTCTAGAAACGGTAGCTTCCGCGCCCTTCCTGCCTACTGAAATAGATGTGAATGATCGTGACAGCTCTTAAAATCCTATTCAGTCTGATTAGATATGTCACTGAAAGAAAGTGATTCTGTTCCCTCTCTTTTTTTTTTAGGATTCCGAGGATG